TGCCCCCATCGTCTAGTGGTTCAGGACATCTCTCTTTCAAGGAGGCAGCGGGGATTCGACTTCCCCTGGGGGTAGGGTACTACAAAAGGAAGTTGATCGTGCATTAATTGAAAATGGAATTGATTTTTCCTGGGTCGATGCCCGAGGGGTTAATGGGGACGGACTGTAAATTCGTTGGCAATATGTCTACGCTGGTTCAAATCCAGCTCGGCCCAAGAATTCGCTCATAGACCGTGAGATGCAAATTTTGTCTTTCTGAAGCGCACGATACGTGGGAATAAAAGAATTCCATTCTATATACATACCTCTTTATTTGTTTTATTTACTTGTTCCAAAAAATTCGGATCTAGAGAATATAATGATCTAGATTCATATCAGTATCTGTAAGTATAAAGGAAAGTCTAAATAAACGAAAAAAGAAATCTTTTTTGATTGAAAAATTGATGATCAATCGATTTGTAAATAAAGAAAGAATCACTAGTAATGTAATTACTGTCGTTCTCACAAAAAAGAAAGTGCATAGTCATGCAGATATCACTATATCACTCGTGTCTCTGTTACAACACGAAAAAAATGGGTTTGAATGAAATCCTAAAAATATTGATGCGGTATACCTTATTTCCCTGGGATTGTAGTTCAATTGGTCAGAGCACCGCCCTGTCAAGGCGGAAGCTGCGGGTTCGAGCCCCGTCAGTCCCGACGGATCCAATAGACACATCAACTCACCTCTCTATTTTCTTTTTCTGGTAAAAGGGGCACAATGAAATTAATAGAATTTCGGTCATTCTCAATAGGGATTTTTTTTCTTTTTTCGTTATTTCTCATCAAACACAACCAAATATTTAAATTTTCATTACTTCAACTAGTACCTATTGGGGGGAGAGAGATCTAATTGGACTAATCCAATTATTGGGAACATCATATTCCGGATTCCAAAGGATAGCGTACTGGGTCTGGTCTTTCAATTTATTGCCTCTATCTAATGGAATAGAGTATCATATGTTTCTCGGGAGCACATACACAACTAGAATTCATTTCTTGTACACTCCAAAAAAAATGGAATTTGAGTTACCCGGAAAAAGACTTTTCAGATGAAAACTCTCTCCCTTTCTAGTTCCGATTTTGGGTAGTCTCAATGACTCAAACTAACTCCTTTTTTTTAATCTATCTCATTCCAATTTTACACCGAACTTTTTTTTAATCTATGCTAGTACTAATCCAAGAAAAGAGAATATTAAAAAAAGAAAGATCAAATAACCACCCCCTTTAGCTTTATTATTCGTGTTATTTGTGAGGTAATGAATAATCGTTTGATTGTCCAAGGAAGGCGGTAGGTTGTAGAAAGAATGTAAAAAAAGAAAAAAAGATTTCTCGATTCGATGACGAATTCAATTTTATATTGAGTATGGATAAAGGATCTTCCTATGTTATACTATTTAATTCGCGACGGCGAAGTGATTTGATAGCCCAGATTTTGTTATTCATAATATTGATGCGATTCAATATCATCGAGATGGAATTCATCCCCTTGAATTTACAGGCGAAATTTTGATTATCTCTATGGGATTAAATCCCGAGTTATTGCGAAGTAAAAACCACTTAGATTATGGAAGTAAATATTCTCGCATTTATTGCTACTGCACTCTTTATTCTAGTTCCTACTGCTTTTTTACTTATCATATATGTAAAAACGGTCAGCCAAACCGATTAATCTGAATGAAACTTGACTTCTTATGTCTTTATCAATGAGAATTATTTAAGAAATAAATATAAATAAAGGATTCCAATTTCGTTTCTTAAATCTTCAATTAAATACGCAGGCTAGAATCAACAGTATTCTATGAGATTTGATAATATGGTAGAAAGGTTGATATATTTCTTTCTACCATATTATCTATTAGATTGGTGGTTTTTTAGTTTATAAAGTTGTACTGTATAAAGATACAGGCTTAATATAGAGCAATCTTCTAAAATATCTATCTTCATATCGATAGAATTCTATCCATAGAATATACATAGGGCCCCAGTTCTATTTCTTTGCTAGATTTCTTTTTTTGATTTGTATTGATTCCGACCGAAATAAAAAAAAAAGGGGGGTAACTCTTACTTTTACGGCTTGAATTCCGAGATTTCTGATTATTTCAAATCGAAATCCCAGTATCTATCGAAAAAAATAAAATCAAAGAAGTAAAAAGTCTACGGACAGGGCTCCCATTAATTTCATAAAAAAAAACCAGTCATTTTTTTTTAGCATTCCAAACCAAAAAAGTATTTGATTAAATCGCTAACAGAAAGGAGTATGGGAACTTCTTCCAATTTCGAAAAGGAGTAGTAAACCCTACCGATTTGTAACACTTGAACCATGATATGAAATGAGTCGATGTCGATAAAGCATAAATCCAAAAAACAATTGAGAAAGTTTGATTCCTTACCGTAATTACATTAATAGTACTTCTAAAGTCCACTTCTCCCCCATACGACGAGTGAAAGGGAAAATGTAAAGACTACCATTAAAGCAGCCCAAGCGAGACTTACTATATCCATGTGAATTATGTCCCCTATCTGAATATGAAGGAATTATTCCATTCTTGTTCACTAATAATAGTGAAATCCGGGGTGCATAGTCAAAAGGGGATTCTTACTCCCAATTCTTTATTTAATGAACCAATCCAATAAATGCATTTAATTTATAAGAAATTATTAATACAAATTTTCTGATCATTATGATTTCTAGTCGAATTGGGAAAGATTAAGTACAAGCAAAATATGCAACGACCCCCGTGGACAAGGGAGTCTTACTAATATAGCTATAGCATGTAGGAATAAAAAGATCTATTCTTTTGTTAACCTTCATAATTCATTCATAAAAAAACGGAATAAAAACTATATCTATATAACCAAGGTAAATCATTATCTATCACACACATACCTCTATTTTCTTTATTTCCCATTTTCTCTATTTCGTCTCTGTGAAAAAATGGGGAGACAGTCGATTATATTCTTGACTAGGGGTTACTGAACAGAAGTTTTTTTGGCAGTTTTTTTTTCTAAAAACTGAATTTGACAATCAAATATTGATCGAATATCTGAGTATTCAAAGACATTCGGGAGTTTGTAGACCAAAGTTGTTTCTCCACAATAAGTAACAGTTAGACTCCCCTTTGGTTATCTAATTCAAGGCCCAGTCAGTAAATATTCCATTAGTAGTGGAAGGGCTATCAAGACTTCTCGGCTCCCTTCATAGTACGAAAATCTTTTTTTGACTCCTATCAAAAAAAAGTTACAGATCTTTTGAGAATCTCCATATGCTTCGAATCAAGGGGGTATCAACAGCCCCCCTCCCCCTATGCTGGCGAAGATTTCGGTGAGTTATATCAAAAAAAAGAAGGGATTTCAGGTCTTTTGTTGACCAGGCGACACCCAGATTTGAACCGGGGAAAAAAGGATTTGCAGTCCTCCGCCTTACCGCTCGGCCATGTCGCCAAAAAAAATAGATGACAATATTACCCCCTTTTTGGTTTGAGGTGTATTGGATTACTGAACTTCTTTTTTTGTACTGACATCTTGAATCCTGTTTGCCTTAACCAAAAGAAACCATTCCCTTTTTTTATTAGATCCAACCCTTCGATTGATTGTATAGTATCACAAAATACACAATACCTAAAAACTTCCCCTATCCTTTCTATTGAAAGGGAAAATTTCTTTCACAAAAAAAATTCATAAAAATTTTGAACCATTAACTATTGACTTGTGGCTTGACTGCGAATTCATGAATGATTTTTAGATTTCGATCTTAAATTATGTTTCCCTAATGACATAAGAAAGTCAAAATAATAACTAATTATTGTTGATTCTTTTCAATCAAAAAATTTTTCTTAATTTCCATTTTTCTCAATTTCGATTATAATTATATATTATATATATTATTTATATATATTATATAAAAAAAATTTATATATGTAAAGTAAACTCCGGAACCAGAACATATATAATCCCAGATATAGAATCGGATATTCAAATATAGGGTGCCGATAGGGAATTCTCCGAAAATATCGTACTTCAATTTTTCATTGAATCGATTGACGAAAAAAAGTCTAAATTTGGATAGACCCCCGCCCATGCTGCCCCGAATAGAACGGCAATAAAAGAATAAAAGGGGAGACGGATATATAGAAGATAGCTACACATGTTTAATAAATACAACCCGCTTACCAAGCGTATTTTACGAATTCTAGTAATAAGTAATAATAAGAGAATCGGTCAAAGTTTCTCTTTCTTTTCTCGGCAATTTTTTTTAAATGAAATCCCAAAAACTTTTTCTGATTATTCTATATTTATCTCGGCGAACCGCTCAAATCCCGAATCCGTTTATTTTTCCGGTATCCAATCGATTGGAATATGTAATATCATTATAATAGTAGTAATTGAATCACTTTTGTTCTGATAGAGTATATAGTAAAGCCCATAAATCTAAGCATCAGAATTTTGGTTCCAAGAATGTTTTAGCAATTCCTTTCATCTCTTCTCTTACAAATTCAATTCCGAAATTTGACTTGAGTAGAAAATTCTCGCTATTCCCCATTCATACATATTTCATACTGTCCATATATGGACATATCTGGTATGGAATTGGGTAAAATTTTATGTGATTCAGTAAACAGAATATAAATTCCATCGGCGTTGGGTTGATCTATATGATTCGATGAAGAATGCGCTAAAAATGGGATTTTTCTATAAAAAAAATGGGAAATTCATTTCAAATGTTCCGGGATGGAAATGAGGGAATGGCGACAATACCTGGGCTTAATCAGATACAATTTGAAGGATTTTGTAGGTTCATTGATCAGGGCTTGGCGGAAGAACTTTATAAGGTTCCCAAGATTGAAGATACAGATCAAGAAATTGAATTTCAATTATTTGTGGAAACATATCAATTGGTGGAACCGTTGCTAAAAGAAAGAGATGCTGTGTATGAATCCCTTACATATTCTTCTGAATTA